ATCTTCGAGAGCCGCCTAATCGTTTGAATCTTTATTCCTGAGTCTATAAATTATGTGTCCCCTCGTTCAATCATAACTATTTATGTTAATTTTGATCCTATCCTCCGGTAGTGTTCGTATAAAAGTACCTCGTATCCTTCCTGAAAGATAACCCAGGATCAGATCTTCATTATCTACAATGAATTCGAAATATACCATTTTCAAGTGATTCAGTGATTAAACCTTGGTAAGTCGATTTTTTTTTTCTTTCATTCTATATACCTATCCCTTTTTTCAAAAAAAAAACTGAAGTTTTAAGTTAGGGAGTTCCTTATCCGCGGATACCAGAAAGATTACCATATATAACACAAAATTTCTCCCCCTATTCTTTCTAATCGAGTCTCTCGGTCTGTCATTATACCTCGAGAAGTGGAAAGAATTACAATCCCCATCCCTCCTAAAATCCTAGGAATTTTGTGATAGTGGGAATAGATTCGTAGGCCGGGTCGACTAATACGTTTTAAAATAGTTCTATATGGGCCTTTCCTATTTCTTCTATGTCGCAGCGTTGAAACCAAGAAATTTTTATGACTTTCTCGATGTGTTCTTACATTTTCAATAAAGCCTTCTTGTAGAAGTATTTTCACAATGGTTTCGGTAATTTTCGTAGATGCAACTCGAACCGTTCTCTTTTTATCCATGTCAGCATTCCGTATAGCCGTTATTAGGTCTGCAATAGTATCCTTGCCCATGACTCAAATTATTAGTGCCTCCGAATTTTCATCTAATCAACATGTTCTACTTTCTTTTTTTTTTTTTTAAGGTATATGCGTGAGACACAATCTACTAATCAATTCTACAAAGTCAAGTCATTTTCGTTGAATCTTTTTCAGATACCCTACTAAATCATAGTCTCATCTAGTAGTAATAGTAGGTATTTATAATACTTCAGGAGCTAATGAAACTATTTTCGTAAAATTCAACTGTCTCAATTCCCGAGCGATCGCACCAAAAACTCGAGTTCCTTTTGGATTTCCTTCTTTGTCAATGACAACTGCCGCATTGTCATCATATTTTATTATCATACCGTTGTCACGTTTGAGTTCTTTACATGTACGGACAATTACAGCTCTGATCACTTCTGATCTTTGTAGAGACGTGTGGGGAACTGCTTCTTTGATTACAGCAACAACAACGTCACCGATATGAGCATATCGTCGATTACTAGCTCCTATGATTCGAATACACATTAATTCTCTAGCCCCGCTGTTGTCTGCTACATTTAAATGGGTTTGAGTTTGAATCATTTTTTTCTTTGCCCTTTGCATGAAAAAAAAGGAAGAAATATTTTTTGTTCATAAAAAAAGTAAAAAACCTAAGTTGTTTTTTCATCACGAAGGTCCCTTTATTTTGGTTACACATTCCGATCCCGCAATAATGAATTGTGTTTGTATAGGCATTTTGGACGCAGCTATTGTAATCGCTTCTCTGGCTACCATTTCTGATATTCCGCCCATTTCATAAAGTATTTGACCTGGTTTAACAACAGATACCCAAAATTCGGGAGAGCCTTTCCCCGAACCCATGCGTGTTTCGGTGGGTCTTACTGTAACAGGTTTGTCGGGAAATATACGTATCCATATTTTTCCACCACGACGCGCATATCGTGTCATTGATTTTCGGCCCGCTTCTATTTGTCTAGATGTAATCCAAGCAGGTTCAAGTGCCTGAAGAGCGTATCTACCGAAACAAATACGATTGCCTCGAGAAGCTATTCCCTTCATTCTTCCTCTATGTTGTTTACGGAATCTGGTTCTTTTGGGGTTATAGTTGATGGTTCTTTCTCAATGCCATCTCTACTGCAGAACCGGACATGAGAGTTTCTTCTCATCCAGCTCCTCGCGAATGAAACGAGAAAAAAAAAAAAAATTACCAAAAATTCTTGATACCAGAGTCTGCCCATATCATTTAGCTTTCGCCGAGCTCATAAGAAGAGAGACGGCTTGAATAGTTGGCTCGTCAATCTAGCTTAGGAATAGCAAAATGTGAACCAAAGCTCTGCGGGGCTAATGATTAGGAAATCTGGGGATTTTTTGACTCTCACGTAGAAATTGTTATACCCTGCTTGTCTATGTATAGAAAATTCGAAGTTGATTTCTATTGAAATGAAATATTTTTTTTGTGTTTTTTATTAAAGTATAATGCAAAAAAGAAAATTGATTGAGGAAATCGGCCCAAAACTTAGCAATAATTCCAATAATCTTTCGCGGGCGAATATTGACTCTTTTAATCTATTATATCTTTTATTCGTAGGGTCATCCCATGACCTCTCAGAATAAATGAATTGATTCTTGGTTCGTTCCGCCATCCCACCCAATGAATCATTAGGATTCGTTTTCAATAGAATCCTTTGGAGTCACAGGTTCTGTCGTTCCCACCGCTTCTCAATTAATGGCTAGGTCCAAACTTTGCAATAGAGCTTCTAATTTCATTTGTTCCTGAGCCAATCTCCTCAGTCTTTATTGACTCGGGGCTCTTTTTTTTTTTTCTTATGAATTAGATGCATGCATCTAATCTAATTACTAATTCTGGACGAATCTATATCTATGCTTTATTACATTGCCTTTTTTTTTATGAGATGATTCATAGACCATACATCATATTGGAATTATATATCATTAATATTTTCTTTTTTTTTTTTTTTCTCTCACCCTTCCATATTATCCGTATCCCTTTTTGCTTTACAACTTTCTGATCTGATTGATTTCTTTTTGTATCTTATGTCAAAAATATTTTTTTTTTTTCAGTTGCTACAACGATATGATCGATTCATCATATAGTGACTGGTTCCTTAGATCCAGATAATAGGAAGCAATGGGTTGGTTATTATATTAGTTCTATAATTATTAGTTGATACTACGGGCTAGTCCCCCTTTTAATCCTAACCTAAATCTCAAAAAAAACCAACGAGTCACACACTAAGCATAGCAATTCTACCAAAAATTCAATCAATTTTTTATTCAAAACTCCTTTAGAATTCAAATTAGACTCGAAGAATTCTAATTTCTCTGTTTTTTTTTTATTGAACGAAAAAATAACAAACTCCTTCATTATTTTTGTGTTCCATTCTTTCTTTCATTTCCAGATAGATTGGATAGAAGGTAAAGATAATCAAAGGGCCATTACCGCTCGTCTGTAAATATCCAAATTTTGATGCCCAGTGCTCCATAAATAGTTCGAACTGTATAGGAACAATAGTCAATTTTCGCTCGAATGGTTTGCAGGGGAACCCTACCTTTTCTAATCCATTCGACACGTGCAATTTCGTTTCCTTCAATACGTCCTGCGATTTGGATTTGAATTCCCTTTGTCCCTGTTTTTTCAGTTAATTCAATAGCCTTTTGTATGGCCTTTCGAAAAGGAACTCTATTCTTTAATTGTTCGGCTAGATATTCTGCAAGAATTTTAGGGTGTCCATAAGGTTCTTTAATTCTTATTATTGCAATGTTAACTTTTCGGTTTAGAGAATTGAGAGAGTTACATATTGTTTGTACATTGCTCTGTAATTCTTTAATTGCTTGAGATTTCTCCTCTTTTAATAAGTTTGGGAATCCCATATATATAATGACCTGGATCAGGTCGATGCCTTTTTGAATCTCTATACGTCCAATTCCCTCGACACCGGCGGATATTCTCATATTTTCTTGTAAAAAATTCTGAATATAATCCCGTATTTTTTTATCTTCCTGGAGTCCCTCAAAATAATATTTTGGTTGTTCAAACCAAAGGGAATGATGGCTTTGGCTTGTACCAAGCCTGAAACCTAGTGGATTTATTTTTTGTCCCATATGGCCTCGCGCTTGCTATTAGCCCATATCATTCTGTCCTGATTTATCATATTGTATAGCATATAGTGATACCTCTCTTGAATATCTATAAACAGCTCTTTATATATCCATCCCCCTTTTTTTGACCATATGGCAAACTTTCTCTCTTTGGATATATCTTGCAATACAATAGTTATATGGCAGGTAGGCCTTTTTATCGGATAACTATGTCCTTTAGCTCGAGGTTTTAACTTTTTCACAATAGTACCCTCGTTCACTTCGGCTTGACTAATAATTAAAGACGTTTTGTTGAAACCCCGATTGTGAGCAGCATTTGCTGCAGCGGAAGAAACTAATTGAAAAATCGGATAACGTGCTCGATACGGCATGAGTTCTAGTATCATAAGTGTTTCGTCATAGAGGCGCCCCCGAATCTGATCAATTACTCTTCGCGCTTTGTGAGCAGACATAGGTATATGTTGACCTAAGGCGTATACTTCTACCTCTGGTTCTATCTTTATCATAAGGTTCACCTCTCATCAATAAAGGATGAGCACCTATATTCACTTTATTAACATTAACGACGAGATTTTTTATCACTTCTCGTATGCCCCCGGAAAGTCAGAGTAGGTGCGAATTCTCCCAATTTGTGACCTACCATACTATCTGTTATATAAATAGGCAAATGCTCTTTTCCATTATGAATAGCAATTGTATGGCCGATCATTATGGGTATAATGGTAGATGCCCGGGACCAAGTTATGATTATTTCTTTTTCTGCCCTTATGTTGAGCTTCTCAATTTTTCTCAATAAATGATTAGCTACAAAAGGATTTTTTTTTAGTGAACGTGTCACGGCTACTTACTCCTATCTTTTTTTTTGTAAAGACTTTATTTTATTTTGTAAGGACAAAGAGACCTATTTGATTTTCAATTTTGATTTTCAATGTTCTCCTATTTACTACGGCGACGAAGAATCAAACTATCACTATATCTATTCCTTTTTCTACTTCTTCTTCCAAGCGCAGGATAACCCCAAGGGGTTGTGGGTTTTTTTCTACCAATCGGGGCCCTCCCTTCCCCACCCCCGTGGGGATGGTCTACGGGGTTCATAACGACCCCTCTTACTACAGGACGCTTGCCTAGCCAACGCTTAGATCCGGCTCTACCTAATTTTTTCTGGTTCACCCCAACATTACCCACTTGTCCGACTGTTGCTGAACAGTTTTTGGATATCAAACGGACCTCTCCAGATGGTAATTTTAGTGTGGCCGATTTACCCTCTTTTGCTATCAGTTTCGCTACAGCACCCGCAGCTCGCGCTAATTGTCCCCCCTTTCCAAGTGTGATTTCGATGTTATGTATGGCCGTGCCTAAGGGCATATCGGTTGAAGTAGATTCTTCCTATTGATCAATCAAAATCCCTTCCCAAACTGTACAAGCCTCTTCCAAAGCATACGGCTTTCTGGATGTATGTGATGATATCTAGGTAGATGGATCCTATCTTATATAAATCATATGATGAAGTACCATAGGAGTTGAGATAAAGGAGTCCAAAAATCTGCCGAATCGAATCACTCATGTTATGATCTTCTACATCCTAGGTCTCTCTGTTCCTTCATCTGGCTTATGTTTTTCATGTAGCACTCAGACCGAATGACTCTATCAAATTACGTCAAAACTTTCACATATTTCAGGTAACGTAGGAGACATCTCTACTTTTCCCCCGGGGGTCGAATTCTCAATGCTTGGCTTTCAATTCGCCTCTGACCATCAAATGAAATGTGAATAACTCGTCCTCCTCTCTTTGAAACAAGGGGCGCTTCCGGTTCTGTCGGTGCTTCAAACAATTATGTTTTCTCCATATTACCATATCTCTAGAGTCAATAATTTTCTATAAGGAACTACTGAACTCAATCACTTGCTGTTGTTACTCTTCAGTTTTCTGTTGAGGTCTATCCCGTAGAGGTACTCAATTTGGGTGGGTGATCGATTTCTAGGTTTCGTCGTAAACCTAATTGGTTACTTCCAATTACGTAAATTAATAGTTCAAACCGCACTCAAAGGTAGGGCATTTCCCATTGAGATAGGAACTTCTGTACCAGAAAGAATGGTATCCCCAATTAGAGCCCCCCTGGGATGTAAAATATATCTCTTCTCACCATCCCCATAGTGTATGAGACAAATGTATGCATTTCGATTAGGGTCGTATTCTATGGTTACGATTCTACCAGATATGTCTTTTTTATTTCGTTGAAAATCTATTTTACGGTATAGACGTTTATGACCTCCCCCTCTATGCCTTGAGGTAATGATTCCTCTGGCATTACGACCTTTACCACAACGACGCTGTCCAGAGATCAAATTGTTTCGTGGATTGGATTTCACTTGAATTCCAACAGTTGCATTTCGCGTGTTCGGGGTAGAAGTTTTATATAAATGTATCGCCGTGTTATGAAGTATTTTGAGTGAAATTCATTTCTTTTCTTTCTAAGCTAATAGATGGAATAGAATAACCCGCTTGAAGCGTAATAATCATACGTTTGTAATGCATTTTATGCCCTCTAAGGGGTCTCCTTCTTCGACTCTTTCCCGGGATTCGATGACTATTCATAGCTATTACCTTGACACCAAAAAAGAGTTCGACCCAACGCTTTATTTCTGTCCTAGTTGACTTTGATTCGACATTAGAAGTATATTGATTCTTCCTCAATAACCGAACAGTTTTTTCTGTAAATACTGCATATTTAATTTTATCCATAAATCTATTTTCTTCCCTATGAGTTCCAGTTTCGATAAGAATTCTCCCTCTAACTGTTTCTATACTTATGATATGAATATACCATACATAACACATAACGAATTGGTATGGATGATGAGATTCCATTGATACAAAGCCAATTCCAATAGACGTATTGAACATTCCCGTTGTCGTGCATCCAGCAGGAATTGAACCCGCAAATTTGCCAATTATGAGTTGGGCGCTTTAACCATTCAGCCATGGATGCATAAGGGGGATTATCATAGAATAAAGAAAGAAATATTGTAAAAGAAATATCATAAAGAAATATCATAGAAGAAAGAACTATCGTATCGGAGATTACCTAAAGAAATGGAAACCTATTTTCTTTTACTTTATATTCAATATTTATAATGGGGAGGCACTCAAAATGAAGCATAAAATTTCACAACAAGATCCATTTCAACCCTGGATCTTCGAATTGAGAGAGATGTTAAGAGAGGTCAAGAACTCTCACGATTTGTTAGATTCGTGGACCCAAGTCGATTCAGTTAGAACTATCGTTTCTATTTTTTTCGAGCAAGAACGTTTTATGAAACTCTTCGACCCCCTAATTTGGAGGAGTTTACTCTCACGCGATTCACAGGGGTCAAGAAGCAATCGGTATTTCACGATCAAAGGGGCAGTACTGACGATCAAGGGTCTAGTCAAAGGTGCAGTATTGACGACCAAAGGTCTAGTACTGCTTGTAGTAGTGGTCCTTCTCTATCGCATGCATAATCGAGAAATGGTCGAAAGAAAAAATCTATATTTGATGGGGCTTCTGCCTAGGAATTCCTTTGGACCCAGAAATGCTCCATTGGAAAAATCTTTTGGGTCTATCAATAGGTTGATTGTTTCGCTCCTGTATCTTCCAAAAGGGAAAAAGATCTCTGAGAGTTGTTTCATGGATCCGAAAGAGAGTACTTGGGTTCTCCCAATAACTAAAACGAAAAAGTGTATCATGCCTGAATCTAACTGGGGTTCGCGGTGGTGGAGGAACCGGGTCGGAAAAAAGAGGGATTCTATTTGTAAGATATCTAATGAAACCCTGGCTGTAATTGAGATCTCATTCAAAGAGAAAGATATCAAATATCTGGAGTCTTCTTTTGTTTCCTATACGGATGATCGGATCCGCAAGGACCATGATTGGGAATTGTTTGATCGTCTTTCTCCGAGAAATAAGCGAAACATAATCAACTTGAATTCGGGACAGCTATTTGAAATCTTAGTGAAACACTGGATTTGTTATCTTATGTCTTCTTTTCGTGAAAAAAGACCAATTGAAGTGGAGGGTTTCTTCAAACAACAAGGAGCTGGGTCAACTATTCAATCAAATGATATTGAGCATCTTTCCCATCTCTTCTCGAGAAACAAGTGTGGTATTTCTTTGCTGCAAAATTGTATTCAATTTCATATGTGGCAATTCCGCCAAGATCTCTTCGTTAGTTGGAAGAAGAATCCGCACGAATCAGATTTCTTTAGGAAGGTGTCGAGAGAGAATTGGATTTGCTTAGACAATGTGTGGTTGATAAACAAGGATCGGTTTTTTCGCTTGTTTAGCAAGGTATGGAATGTATCGTCAAATATGCAATATGATTCCACAAGATCTAATTTCGTTCAAGTAAGGGATTCTAGCCAATTGAAAGGATCTTTTGATCAATCCATAGATCATTTCGATTCCATTCGTAATAAGGATTCGGAATATCACACATGGATCAATCAAAGAGAGATTCAAAAAGAAGGGTCGATTCTTTGGGATCCTTCCTTTCTTCAAACGGAAGGAGCAGAGATAGAATCAGACCGATTCCCGAAAAGCCTTTCTGGAGATTCCTCAATGTCCCGGCTATTCACGGAACGTGAGAAGCAGATGAATAATCATCCGCTTCCGGAAGAAATCGAAGAATTTCTTGGGAATCCTACAAGATCAATTCGTTCTTTTTTCTCTGACAGATGGTCAGAACTTCATCTGGGTTCGAATCCTACTAAGAGGTCCACCAGAGATCAGAAATTATTGAAGAAACAACAAGATCTTTCTTTTGTCCCATCCCGGCGATCGGAAAAAAAAGAAATCATTGATATATTCAAGATAATTGCGTATTTACAAAATACCGTCACAATTCATCCTATTGCATCAAATCCGGGATGTGATAGGGTTCCGAAGGATGAACCGGATATGGGCAGTTCCAACAAGATTTCATTCTTGAACCAAAATCCATTTTTTGATTTATTTCATCTATTCCATGACCGGAAGAGGGGAGGATACGTGGGGCGCCACGATTTTGAATCAGAAGAGAGATTTCAAGGAGTGGCAGATCTATTCACTCTATCAATAACCGAGCCGGATCTGGTGTATCATAAGGGTTTTGCCTTTTCTATTGATTCCTGCGGATTGGATCAAAAAAAATTCTTGAACGAGGTATTCAACTCCAGGGATGAATCGACAAAGAAATCTTTATTGGTTCTACCTCCTATGTTTTCTGAAGAAAATGAATCTTTTTATCGAAGGATCAGAAAAAAAGGGGTCCAGATCTCCTGCGGGAATGCTTTGGAAGATCCAAAACCAAAAAGAGTGGTATTTGCTATCAACACCATACTGAAGGCATTCAATCAACATAGATTGATCCAAAATCTGATTCCAATCCAATATAGCATCCATGGGTACATAAGAAATGTATCAAATCGATTCTTTTTAATGAATAGATCCGATTGCAACTTCGAATACGGAATTCAAAGGGATCAAATAGGAAATGATACTCTGAATCAGAGAACTCAAAGGAAATTTACGATCAACCAACATTTATCGAATTTGAAAAAGAGTCATAAGAAATGGTTCGATCCTCTTATTTCTCGAAGCGAGAGATCCATGAATCGGGATCCTGATGCATATAGATACAAATGGTCCAATGGGAGCAAGAGTTTCCAGGAGGATTTGGAACATTTCGTTTCTGAGCAGAAGAGCCGTTTTCAAGTAGTCTTCGATCGATTAGGTATTAATCAATATTTGATTGATTGGTCTGAGGTTATCGAAAAAATTGATTGGTCGGAGGTTATCAAAAAAAAAATTGATTGGTCTGAGGTTATCGAAAAAATTGATTGGTATTGGTCGGAATTTTTCGACAAAAAAGATCCTTCTAAGTCACTTCGTTTCCTTTTGTCGAAGTTACTTCCCCTTTTGTCCTATTTGTCCAATTTGTCCAAGTCGCTTCTTTTCTTTTTGTTTAGGTCACTTCCTTTTTTCTTTGTGAGTATCGGGAATAGCCCCATTCATAGGTCCGAGATCCACATCTATGAGTTGAAGGGTCCAACTGATCAACGCTTCAATCAGTTGTTAGAATCAATAGGTCTTCAAATCGTTCATTTGAATAAATTGAAACCCTTCTTATTGGATGATCATGATACTTCCCAAAAATCGAAATTCTTGATCAATGGAGGAAGAGTATCACCGTTTTTGTTCAATAAGATACCGAAGTGGATGATTGACTCATTCCATACTAGAAAAAATCGCAGGAAATCTTTTGAGAAGACCGATTCCTATTTCTCAATGATATCCCACGATCGAGACAATTGGCTGAATCCCGTGAAACCATTTCATAGAAGTTCATTGATATCCTCTTTTTATAAAGCAAATCGACTTCGATTCTTGAATAATCCACATCACTTCTGGTTCTATTGTAACAAAGGATTCCCTTTTTATGTGGAAAGGACCCCTATCAATAATTATGATCTTACGTATGGACAATTCCTCAATATCTTTTTCATTCGCAACAAAATATTTTCTTTGCACGTCGGTAAAAAAAAAGATGTTTTTTTGGAAAAAGATACTATTTCACCGATCGAGTCACAGGTATCTAAGATATGCATACCTAAGAATTTTCCGCCGAGTGGTGCCGAACCGGATAACTTGGACAAATCTTTTCATTTTCCAATTCGATCCGCTCCATTCGTTCGTAGAGCTCTTTACTCGATCGCAGACATTTTTGGAACACCTCTAAGAGAGGGACAATTAGTCAATTTTGAAAGAATTTATTGTCAAGCTCTTTCAGATATGAATCCATCTGATTCAGAAGGGAAGAACTTGCATCAGTTTCTCAATTTCAATTCAAAGATGGGTTTGATTGACTCTGAGAAATATTTATTACCATCCGAAAAGAGGAAAAAACGGAGTCTTTATCTAAATAAATGCGTTGAGGAAGGGCAGATGTATAGAACCTATAGTGCTTTTTCAACTCTCTCAAATATGTTTCAAACATATATGCCATGGTTCTTTACTTCGACAGGGTACAAATATCTCAATTTCATTCTTTTAGATACTTTCAAAAAAGTATATAATTCAGACCTATTGAGGATAGCGATACTAAGTAGCAGTCAAAAATTGTTATCCCTTTTTGAAGATATTATAGATAGATTAGATATAGATATATCATGGCCAATTCTTCAGAACAAATTGCGGGAGATTCTTCTTCCACAAAGGAATCTGATAAGCGAGATTTCGAGTAAGTGTTTACATAATCTTCTTCTGTCCGAAGAAATGCTTCGTCGAGATAATGAGTCACCCGTTTCATTGATATGGGAATTTCCGGGATCACCAAATGTTCGGGAGTTGCTCTATTCAATCCTTTTCCTTCTTCTTGTTGCTGGATATATCGTTCGTAGACATCTTCTCGTTGTTTCCCGAGCCTCTAGGGAGTTACAGACAGAGTTGGAAAAGATCAAATCTTTGATGATTCCATCATACATGATTGAGTTGCGAAAACTTCTGGATAGGTATCCTACATCTGAACTGAATTCTTTCTGGTTAAAGAATCTCTTTCTAGCTGCTTTAGGATATTTTCTAGAAGAAATACGGGCTTTTGGCGGCAAGATGCTATCGGGTGGTGGTCCCGCTTATGGGGTCAAATCAATACCTTCTAAGAAGAAATATTGGAATATCAATCTCATTGATATCATCGATTTCCTAAGTATCATACCCAATCCCATCAATCGAATCACTTTTTCGAGAAATACGAGACATCTAAGTCGTACAAGTAAAGAGATCTATTCATTACTAAGAAAAAGAAAAAATGTGAACAGTGGTTGGATTGATGATAAGATCGAATCCTGGGTCGCGAATACTGATTCGATTGATGATGCCGAAAGAGAATTCTTGGTTCAGTTCTCCATCTTAAGGAAAGAAAAAAGGATTGATAAAATTCTATGGAGTCTGACTGATAGTGATCATTTATCAAAGAATGGTTCTAGTTATCAAATGATTGAACAACCAGGATCGGTTTACTTACGATACTTAGTTGACATTCATAAAAAGTATCTAATGAATTATGAGTTTCATAGACCCTCTTTAGCAGAAAGACGAGTATTCCTTGCGCATTATCAGACAATCACTTATTCACAAACCTCGTTTGGGGCTAATAGTTTTCATTTCCCATCTCATGGAAAACCCTTTTCACTCCGCTTAGGCCTATCCCCCTCTAGGGGTATTTTAGTGATAGGTTCTATAGGAACTGGACGATCCTATTTGGTCAAATACCTAGCGACAAACTCCTATCTTCCTTTCATTACAGTAGTTCCGAACAAGTTCCTGGATGAAAGGCCTCAATTTTTTGAGGATATTTATGATGATAGTGATGGTGAGGATATTTTTGATAATAGTGGTGCTCATCATACTCATCATAGTGAGGATATTGAGGATATTGATGATAGTGAGGATAGTGAGGATATTGATGGGGAGCTGCTAACTATGACGAATGAGGAGGTGGATATGGTAGACCGCTTTTATATCACCTTTCAACTCGAATTAGCAAAAGCAATGTCTCCTTGCATACTATGGATTCCAAACATTCATGATCTGTCTCTGGATGCGTCGAATTACTTATCCCTCGGTCTATTAGTGAACCATCTCTCCAGGGATTGTGAAAGATCCTCCAATAGCAATATTCTTGTTATTGCGTCGACTCATATTCCCAAAAAAGTGGATCCCGGTCTAATAGCTGCGAATAAATTCAATACGTGCATTAAGATACGAAGGCTTCTTATTCCACAACAACGAAAGCACTTTTTCACTCTTTCATATACTCGGGGATTTCCTTTGGAAAAGAAAATCTTCCATACGAATGCTAGTGGATTCGGGTCCATAACCATGGGTTCCGATGTACGAGATCTTGTATCACTTACCAATGAGGCCCTATCAATTAGTATTACACAGAAGAAATCCATTATAGACACTAATACAATTCGATCCGCTCTTCATAGAAAAACTTGGGATTTGCGATCCCAGGTAAGCTCGGTTCAGGATCATGAGATCCTTTTCTATCAGATAGGAAGGGCTGTTGCACAAACAGTACTTCTAAGTAATTGCCCCATAGATCCTATATCTATCTATATGAAGAAATCATCTATGGAAGGGGATTCTTATGTGTACAAATTGTACTTCGAGCTTGGAACGAGCATGAAGAGATTAACGATACTTCTTTATCTTTTGAGTTGTTCTGCCGGATCGGTCGCTCAAGATCTTTGGTCTCCACCCGGACCCGATGAAAAAAATTGGGTCACTTCTTATGGATTCCTTGAGAATGATTCTGATCTAGTTCGTGGCCTATTAGAAGTAGAAGGCGCTCTCTTGGGATCCTCACGGACAGAAAAAGATTGCAGTCAGTTTGATAATGATCGAGTGGCATTGCTTCTTCGGCACGAACCAAGGAGTCCCTTAGATATGATGCAAAATGGATCTTGTTCTATCGTTGATCAGAGATTTCTATATGAAAAATACGAATCGGGGTTGGAAGAAGGAGACCTCGACCCACAAGAGATAGAGGAGGATTTATTCAATCACATAGTTTGGGCTCCGAGAATATGGCGCCCTTGGGTCAATCTATTTGATTGTATCGAAAGGCCCAATGAATTGGGATTTCCCTATTGGTCATTTCGGAGCAAGCGGATCATTGATCACGAAGGTGAAGAGGATGAGCTTCAAGAGAATGAAGAGAAGGATTCGGAGTTCGTGCAGAGTGGAACCATGCAGTACCAGACACGAGATAGATCTTCCACAGAACAAGGCTTTTTTCAAATAAGCCAATTCATTTGGGACCCTGCGGATCCATTCTCTTTCCTATTCAAAGATCAGCCCTCTGTCTCTCTGTTTTCACGCCGAGAATTCTTTGCAGATCAAGAGATGCCAAAAGTGCTTCTTACTTCCCAACCAGGTCCTTCTAGATCTGGATCTATGAGAGATCTCAGAGAAGACTGGTTCATCAATAATACGCAAGAAAAAGAAAAGCACTTCGAATTGTTGATTCATCGCCAGAGATGGCTTAGAACCAATCGTTCATTATCTAAATCTAAGGGATCTTTCCGTTCTAATACTCTATTCGAGAGTTATCAGTATTTATCAAATCTCTTCCTATCTAATGGAAGGCTATTGGATCAAATGACAAAGACATTGTTGAGAAAGAGATGGCTTTTCCCGGATGAAATGAAACATTTGATTCCTGTAATAGGAGAAAGCTTTCCCATTCCTTAGCCGGAAAGATATGTGGCCATGAAAGAGGGATTAAGCGGAACAGAATTGACCGAGTGGTAGAGTCGTGGAAAAAGTTGTTTCTTTCCTATTTTGGACCTTAGCTCCATGGAACAATATGCTACTGCTGAACGATGGAAGAATTGAAATCTTAGATCAAAACACTATGTATGGATGGTTATGGATGGTATGAACTGCCTAAATAAGAATTCTTGAGCGGCGAACAACTAGAGCCTATTACTCTACTCATTACATCAAAAAAGGGTCCATTAATGAAAGATATAAATCTATTGGAAAATAAAAAGTACGCATGTCTGATGAAAGGTCGATGGATCTTCTCAATTGGAAGATCTCCTATATTACTACTATATGGATAATACACATTCCGCGAGCCTAATTCGAATTGTTTTGTTCGGAAGCAAAGATATCCACGGGGCCGGTTCGTCCTATTCAGATATTCACGACCAAGAGGTACTGAATTCTCTTTCGGATAGGCCCCGGAAAGGAGAAGAAAGGTTGGAATGCCAACAAAGGTCTATTATCAAATTCACCCGACCCAATAGTACCCATTTTGGGAACGTCCAGTGCCAGAGTCACTGAATGGGTAAATCCCCAATCCCTAAAACGGACTATGTAAAGTACTTTATCTGCTGGGTTGGGCTACGGGCGGGCATTTTACCGGAGGTTTCTATTGTATCAATCTATCCCTGTGTGATTCCTGTTGAAGTATATACTCGGGGGTGGGTGCGGGGCGGACGATTTCAAAGCGGACTCCCCATTCATTAGATAGAGAGGATCGCCAAGATTTCGTGATCTGCTGCGGAACTTATTCCAATTCCAACAGCCCGGACTCGGATCGATATTGATATATCGATTCGATCCGAGATCTCTTTCTCTTATTG